CTTATCTTTGCATTCTGTCCAGTGATAGAATAAAAAATACCAAGAGCCTTTTTTCCCGAAATCCCTGAAAAAAAAAGAAATTCTACCTCTTTCTATAAGATTTAATGAAAATTGATAAATCATTTAATATAATTGCTATGCTTAGTGTGTGACTCGTTATTTTTTTTAAGAAAAAACTTAGTAATTATAGAAAATTAACTACTAACCAACCTATTGCTTCGTATTGTCGATATCCTAACTAAGAAACAGTCAATATATGAATAAATACCTCTATTAGAAATGAATAGATGTATCATATAGTTGTAGCAACTGCTTTTTCTCTAAAAAGGGGATTCTAGGTTGTCAAGCAAAACTAAAGGGATGTGGATAAAGGGAGGGATGATAGAAAGAAGGAAGAGGAATTAAGTAAGATATAGGACTCCAATATGTATGGTCTATGAATTGCATCATAAAAAGCAATGTGATAAAGCATCAATATAATAAAAATAATAGAGAATTATAAATCGTAACTTGAAACAAGAACTCTAAATTTAAAACAATAATAAAGAATAAAGAGCCGACCGGATTAATAAAACTAAGAAAATTAACTCGGAAAGAAATTTTTTTGAAGCTCCATTGTGGAATTCATACCTAACCATTCAAGGAGAAGCAGTGGGAACGACGGAACCTATGATTCGATAGGATTTTATTGAAAAGAATCCTAATACTTCATTGGGTGGGATGGCGGATCAAACCAAAAAATTGTCTTATTTGGTAAGGTTATAAATTAAAAAATAAGACAGGAAAGAGTAAATATTCGCCCGCGAAATCCTTATTGAATTAGAATACTTTACCGTTATTCAATAAGAGTAAAAAAACCTAACTTTTTCTATTATCTATTAATGTGTATCTATCCCTAATATTTTTGAATATTATGTAGAGAAATTTGCACGCTTTCTCATTTCATTCGTGAGGAGCTGGATGAGAAGAAACTCTCATGTCCAGTTTTGCAGTAGAGATGGAACTAAGAAAGAACCATCGACTATAACCCGAAAAGAACCAGATTTCGCAAACAACATCGAGGAAGAATGAAAGGAAAATCCTGCCGAGGCAATCGTATTTGTTTTGGTAGATATGCTCTTCAAGCACTTGAACCTGCTTGGATCACAGCAAGACAGATAGAAGCAGGACGAAGAGCAATAACACGATATGCGCGTCGTGGTGGAAAAATATGGGTACGTATATTTCCCGACAAACCGGTTACACTAAGACCCACGGAAACACGCATGGGCTCAGGAAAGGGGTCCCCCGAATATTGGGTAGCCGTTGTTAAACCCGGTCGTATACTTTATGAAATGGGGGGAGTATCCGAAACTGTAGCTAGAGCAGCTATCTCCATAGCTGCCAGTAAAATGCCAATACGAAGTCAATTTATTCGATTAGAGATATAGAACCCCTTAAAACTAAAAGGGTATTGAAGATATAAAAATAAAAAAAGCCCTGTTTTTCTTTCTGAAAAGACAATATTTCTTTCATCCTTTTGCATTGAAATAACAAACAAATGGAAATCAAAATAATATGATTCAACCTCAGACCCTTTTAAATGTAGCAGATAATAGTGGAGCTCGAAAATTGATGTGTATTCGAGTCATAGGAGCTGCTGGTAATCAGCGATATGCTCGTATTGGTGATGTTATTGTTGCTGTAATTAAAGACGCATTGCCGCAAATGCCCCTAGAAAGATCCGAAGTAATTCGAGCTGTAATTGTACGTACATGTAAAGAGTTCAAATGTGAAGACGGTATAATAATCCGCTATGATGACAATGCAGCGGTTATAATTGATCAAAAAGGAAATCCAAAAGGAACTCGAGTTTTTGGCGCGATTGCCGAGGAATTGAGAGAATTGAATTTTACTAAAATAGTTTCATTAGCTCCTGAAGTATTATAAATACTAGTAGGTGAAATTTAGATCAAAGAATAAATTTAGTAGATTGTATTTTACGTATATGTTTTAAAATCAAAAATGAAAAGAAAAAAAGAAAACATGTTGATTATAGAAAAATTTGGAGGAACCTAGAATTAGAGTCTTATGGGCAAGGACACTATTGCTGATTTACTAACCTCTATAAGAAACGCGGACATGAATAAAAAAGGAACAGTTCGAGTAATATCTACAAATATTACCGAAAACATTGTTAAAATACTTCTACGAGAGGGTTTTATTGAAAGTGTTCGGAAACATCAGGAACGTAACAGATATTTCTTGGTTTCAACTTTGCGGCATCAAAAGAGAAAGACTAGAAAAGGAATATATAGAACAAGAACCTTTTTAAAGCGTATAAGCCGCCCCGGCTTACGAATTTATACCAACTATCAAGGAATTCCTAAAGTTTTGGGTGGAATGGGAATTGCTATTCTTTCTACTTCTCGAGGGATAATGACAGATCGAGAGGCTCGACTAAACAGAATTGGAGGAGAAGTCTTATGTTATATATGGTAATTCTCGCGCCTATAGTGCCCAAATTCTATCTCGACCTTCCTATTTTGAAAATGAAAAATAAAAATGACAGAAAAAAAAAATAGGAGAGAAAAAAAAAACCCGAGAGAAGCAAAAGTCACTTTCGAAGGTTTAGTTACGGAAGCCCTACCCAACGGAATGTTCCGAGTTCAGCTAGAGAATGATACCATCATCCTGGGCTATATTTCAGGAAAGATCCGTTCTAGTTCTATACGAATACTCATGGGGGATAGGGTCAAAATTGAAGTAAGTCGTTATGATTCAAGCAAGGGACGTATAATTTATAGACTTCCCCATAAAGATTCGAAGCGTATAGAAGACTCGAAGGATATCGAAGATTTGAAGGATAGCGAAGATTTGAAGGATAACACAGATTCAAAGGATTAGGTTTTTCTTTTTTCTAGGGTAATAAATTGAAGTTCCAAAATTCAAGCGAAGATACTTATTTTTTCAAAAAGATTAGATTCTATAGTTTAAGAAAGGATACGGAAATATGAAAATAAGAGCTTCCGTTCGTAAAATTTGTACAAAATGTCGACTGATTCGTAGACGTGGACGAATTAGAGTCATTTGCTCTAATCCGAAGCATAAACAAAGACAGGGGTAATGCTTCGAAAAAGAACTTTACTTTCTCAAAAAGAAAAAAAGTACCCACGGAAATGTTCAAATTCCAAATAAAATAATTGTTAATAATTAAAGTAAAGGGTATATTTTACCTTGAAACGGATATCTTTGTATCTTTTTTTCTTTTTGTTATTTCTAACTCATATTTATGAGATAATAAAATATGGCAAAAGCTATACCAAAAATTGGTTCGCGTAAGAAAGTGCGTATTGGTTTACGTAGGAATGCACGTTTTAGTTTACGGAAGAGTGCACGTAGAATAACAAAAGGGGTTATTCATGTTCAAGCTAGTTTCAACAATACCATTATAACTGTTACAGACCCGCAAGGTCGGGTGGTTTTCTGGTCCTCTGCGGGTACTTGTGGATTCAAAAGCTCAAGAAAAGCATCACCCTATGCTGGTCAAAGAACAGCAGTAGATGCTATTCGTACAGTAGGTTTGCAACGAGCAGAAGTTATGGTAAAGGGCGCTGGTAGTGGAAGAGATGCCGCATTACGAGCCATTGCTAAAAGCGGTGTGCGATTAAGTTGTATACGGGATGTAACACCTATGCCGCATAATGGATGTCGACCGCCTAAAAAAAGACGTCTGTAAAAGAATTAATCTGCTTTCAAGAGAAATAAACGATTCAATGATCAAATAATAATACTAGTCTATTATGGTTCGAGAGGAGGTAGCAAGATCCACTCAAACACTACAGTGGAAATGTGTTGAATCAAGAGTAGATAGTAAGCGTCTTTATTATGGTCGTTTCATTCTGTCCCCGCTTAGGAAAGGGCAAGCAGACACTGTCGGTATTGCCTTGCGAAGAGCTTTACTTGGAGAAATAGAAGGAACATGTATCACACGCGCAAAATTTGGGAGCGTGCCGCACGAATATTCTACAATAGCAGGTATTGACGAATCCGTACAAGAAATTTTACTAAATTTGAAAGAAATTGTATTGAGAAGTAATCTCTATGGAGTTAGAGACGCATCAATTTGCGTCAAAGGTCCTAGATATATAACTGCTCAAGATATAATCTTGCCACCTTCCGTAGAAATCGTTGATACGTCACAACCTATAGCTAACTTGACAGAGCCCATGGATTTTTGTATTGAGTTACAGATAAAGAGAGATCGTGGATATCAGACAGAACTCAGAAACAACTATCAAGATGGAAGCTATCCTATAGATGCTGTATCCATGCCTGTTCGAAATGTGAATTATAGTATTTTTTCTTGCGGGAATGGAAATGAAAAACACGAGATACTTTTTCTAGAAATATGGACTAATGGAAGTTTAACCCCTAAGGAAGCGCTTTATGAGGCCTCTCGTAATTTGATTGATTTATTTCTTCCTTTTCTACACGCGGAGGAAGAGGGCTCTAGTTTCGAAGAAAATAAAAGCAGGTTTACTCCGCCCCTTTTTACTTTTCAAAAAAGATTAACTAATCTAAATCTAAAGAAAAACAAAAAAGGAATTCCTTTGAATTGTATTTTTATTGATCAATTAGAATTGCCTTCTAGAACGTATAATTGTCTCAAAAGGGCCAATATACATACACTATTGGACCTTTTGAGTAAGAATGAAGAGGATCTTATGAGAATTGACAGGTTTCATATGGAAGATAGAAAACAGATCTGGGACACTCTAGAGAAGTATCTCCCAATTGATTTACTTAAGAGTAAGCTCTCGTTTTAAATCCATTGCAATTTTTTATTCTTCTTTTTTTTGAGTTAGAATAAAAAGAAAAAAAGAAAACAATTTTGCATCTTTGGCACAATCTATATTTTCACGAAATGGGTCATAATAAAATGGATTTTAGGTATCTAGGGAAGATTCACTTGGAAGTAACTATTTCCTAGATACCTATGCACGGTACTTTACGGTTGAATGAATCAAAAAATACCTAAAAAAGGCCTAAAGTTAAAGATTTATCAATGGGTAATGTTGCTCCAATACCTAACCAAAGAGCTACTACAGTACCTATTAAAAAAACGGTCGTAGCTACTGGGCGGCGAAAGGGGTTTTGGAATTTATTGACGTTCTCTAGAAAGGGTACTGTCAATAAGCCTGTTGGCACAGAAACCATTAAGAGAACACCCAATAACTTATTGGGTACCGTACGGAGTATTTGAAATACGGGAAAAAAGTACCACTCAGGTAATATTTCCAAAGGAGTTGCAAACGGATCCGCCGGTTCACCAATCATTGATGGCTCGAGAACCGCTAAACCTACATTACATGCAATAGTACCTAGAATGACTACTGGAAAAATATATAAAAGATCGTTGGGCCATGCGGGTTCCCCGTAATAATTATGTCCCATCCCTTTAGCTAATTTAGCTCTTAATACAGGATCATTTAAGTCTGGTTTCTTTGTTATTGGGATAGGTGAACTCTTTAGGATCCATCCCCCAAAGGAACCGGACATGAGAATTTATCATCATCCGGCTCGAGCAAGAATGAAAGAAATAAGACCGCGGAAGATCCATAATAGAATTATGGTATATAATGACTCAATGACTCTAGGCAAGAAAAGCTTTATCAGATTCTCTTTTCCGAAGTTAGACCTACAACTACTCATTGAAAAGAATCCTATTCTTATGGGTAAATGCTCAATATCCAAGTGGGCTTACAAATTTGATCATGATCAATTGCTTTCTGGATTGTCTCATGTCTCTTGATTAGTTGGTGTTTATCCCCTCAATATCGCAAGTTTCGTACCTCCAAACAAAATATTTACTTGTTACTAAAATAAAAAAGTTAAGCCTACATTCTTCCTTAGATCCCTTTTTTTACTCCGATAGTATTGCGGATCACAATCGATGCAAAGAAAATGAATGCATTTCCATACTATAATAAAAAGGGTAAGTGTAATATTGGATCATGTCACATGACTTATTCCATTTCTACTCTATGGGATCTTACGGAGCCTGTTCATGGATGACATGGTTGGGGTTTGATCATAGAAAATATTCTCCTCAAGTGAACCAGCCTATCCTTCCTAGGTAGGAGACTTACGTGTTGATTGGATGCGGAGACACCTTTGGTTGTGAATTCTAATGTGGCAGATCCAATTCTTTATCTGCATGGCCAAATAAATAATTCAAGTCACACACTCCCATAATCCGCCTTTTTTTATTTCGTAAAATTAACTTCAACTATGTTGTATTGTATCAAAATACTTCAGGAGTTGAAAAGAAGTATCCAAATGACATGTGTTATTTTAAAATAACCCATGTTTGTAGCAATGAAATACCACAACCTACCCTTTATTATATATGAGAATTCTAATTCTTTATGATATGCCTTCCCTATAAAGGACCCGAAATACCTTGCTTACGTATCATTGGAAAGTGCATTAACATAAATACGGCAGTAAGCAGAGGCAGTACAAAGGTATGTAAACTATAAAAACGAGTTAAAGTGGATTGACCTACACTAGCACTCCCACGTAATAACTCCACTAAAGGTGATCCTATTACCGGAATAGCGTCGGGTACACCTGTCACAATTTTGACTGCCCAATAACCAATTTGATCCCAAGGCAAAGAATAGCCGGTTACGCCAAATGATGCAGTCAAAACAGCCAAAACCACACCTGTGACCCAAGTTAATTCACGGGGTTTTTTAAATCCACCTGTGAGATACACACGAAATACATGCAGGATCATCATTAGAACCATCATACTTGCTGACCATCGATGAACTGATCGGATTAACCAACCAAAGTTGGCCTCGGTCATTATGTATTGAACCGAGGAAAAAGCCTCTGTAACGGTGGGGCGGTAGTAAAAAGTCATAGCAAAACCAGTAGCGACTTGTACTAGAAAACAAGTAAGTGTAATTCCCCCTAAACAATAAAATATGTTGACATGGGGAGGAACGTATTTACTAGTTATATCATCTGCAATTGCCTGAATCTCAAGCCGTTCCTCAAACCAATCATATACTTTATTGAGATAGGTAACTAACTCAAGTCCCCCTCTAAGAGCCGTATATGAAAATTTCATCTCGTACGGCTCAAGCAGAAATACACAAATTTTCAACGAATATTAGAAAAAAGTTTCAAAACTTCATCAGCCACTGGATTGGGTCGATTTGCCTTGAAGATATGAAATAAGAAAAATTCAGAATATATTCTTTGTGATGATAATGCCAAAAAATCTCAAGTTGGCTCATCTGTCTTTCTTCCTTTCCCATATGCCGGTCATTAGAGGCCTCTTGACTTTTCTCTTCCCTATTTTGGATTGTTTTTTTTGTGCGTAATCGTAATATAGAAATTATCTTGTTGCGATCCTATGAATCAGTTCAATTAAAACCTTAGATTCATACTAGAGCCACGATGATTGAGTCTCAAGCTAAACAAAAGGCAAGGGTTCTTCGAATAAGAACCACTTGATAATCATTTAGTGAATCAGTGTAATGATTCGACAAAATTGAAAGAAAAAAATTGTCTTTTGGGCAAACAAAATTGGAAGGAAGAAAATTTCTTTTTTTATTTTTATTTAAGAACTACTTTAATTTTTCAGTCTGGTTGCGAGGTCTTAATAGTGAGTATGAATCATAGTTCCATTTTTTTTTGATCCGCTCTATCTATTTCGTGTTCCAGATACTAGAATAAATAATATCTGACGAATTTAGAATCATCTTGATAGAGATAATAGGCCCTTTCTATGTATTATCAATAGGATCAATTCTAACAAGTCACACACTCATATTCCAGAGATACCGAAACAAAAAAATTCCGCGGTCGAACTACCATAATGTCTAGAAATGTAGAGCTTAAACTAGAAAGGCTTTTTTTGATGGAAAAACTATGACTTCCTGGTTTTAGTTAGTAGAATAGAAACCTAATTGGTTAAAATTCCGTCCAGTAAAACAGAAGAATTATAAATTTCTAAAATGATAGATAGGAATATAGCGAATAAAGCCATTGCGACCCCCATAAAAGGAGTAGTCCCCCAACCCGGAGCTACTTTCCCATATTCCGAATTCAAGGGTTTCAATAAACTACCTGCACCAGTTCGTTTTGGCCTAGGTTTAGAACTATCTTCAACGGTTTGTGTAGCCATAAATTCTATTTCATCATTGGTGTTGACTTTGTATACTATTCCGTTGTAGTTGTAAATACACGATCTTTTCGTAGATCCATTGTAATCTTGAAATTCTATAAAAATGGAAACAGCAACTTTAGTCGCCATCTCCATATCTGGTTTACTTGTAAGCTTTACTGGGTATGCCTTATATACCGCCTTTGGGCAACCCTCTCAACAATTAAGAGATCCATTCGAAGAACACGGGGACTAATTGAAGTAAGAAGTCGACCCATCTGGGGGACTTCTTACTTCAATGAAATTATTTTATTCTTTTAGTTGGAGTTGGTGGAACCTTAGGCGGTTCTCGGAAGAAGATCGCGAAAAAAATTATCCCTAAAGTGGAAACTAAAAGGAACGTATAAACCAATGCTTCCATAGATTCGATCGTGGTTTATTTACAATTATAACTTCCACACCTATTCATTTGTAATTTGGGAGAGAATTTCCCATATAAAGAAAGAAAAAGAATCAAAGAAAGGATGGGAGCTGTTTTGGTTCCCATGTCAAATCAAAAAAGAGAGGTCAAAGATCCCATAACAATGTATATCAAACTGACTGTTTCCTTGTAGTTGGATCTCCCACTTTTTGGAATGTTCCAAATTCCACTTGAGCATCCAAATCTGGATCAATACCAGCAAAAACATCTCGGAACAAGGTTCTAGCGCCATGCCAAATGTGTCCGAAAAAGAAAAGCAAAGCAAAGGTAGCATGACCAAAAGTGAACCAACCCCTTGGACTGCTGCGAAAAACACCATCTGATTTCAAAGTAGCCCGATCTAATTCAAAAATTTCCCCTAATTGAGAACGCCTCGCATATTTTTTTACAGTAGCAGGATCAGAATAACTTACTCCATTAAGTTCGCCACCATAGAACTCTACCGTTACGCCTACCTGTTCAACACTATATTTGGATTCTGCTCTTCTAAAAGGAACGTCTGCTCTCACAATTCCCTCTTCATCTACCAAAACAACCGGAAATGTTTCAAAAAAAGTAGGCATACGACGTACAAAAAGCTCACGTCCTTCTTTATCTCTAAAGACAGGATGTCCTAACCATCCAACAGCTATTCCATCCCCATTGTCCATTGAGCCTGCTCTGAATAATCCCCCTTTTGCGGGATTATTACCAATATAATCATAAAAGGCTAATTTTTCGGGAATTTTAGACCAAGCTTCTGATAAACTAAGGTTTTCGGCTAAACCGTTGCTAACTCTTCGATATATTTCTTGCTGAAAGTATCCCTGATCCCACTGATAACGAGTAGGCCCAAATAATTCAATTGGGGTCGTTGCTGACCCATACCACATAGTTCCAGCAACTACGAAAGCTGCAAAAAATACAGCAGCGATACTACTGGAAAGTACAGTTTCAATATTCCCCATACGTAATCCTTTGTATAGACGTTGAGGCGGACGGACACTAAGATGGAATAAGCCCGCTAATATACCCAATGTACCCGCAGCAATATGATGAGAAGCTATTCCCCCCGGAACAAAAGGATCAAAACCTTCTGCACCCCATGCTGGATTTACAGCTTGTACTTTTCCAGTTAGTCCATAAGGATCAGATACCCATATCCCAGGACCATACAAACCCGTTACATGAAATGCGCCAAAGCCAAAGCAAGCCACCCCTGCAAGAAATAAATGAATTCCAAAGATCTTGGGCAAATCCAAAGAGGGTTTTCCCGTCCGATCATCAGAGAATATTGCTAGGTCCCAATATACCCAATGCCAGATCGCTGCCAAGAAACATAAGCCAGAAAACACAATATGCGCACCTGCCACACCTTCATAACTCCAAATACCCGGATTTGTTACAGTTCCTCCTGAAATACTCCAACCACCCCAGGAATCCGTTATTCCTAAACGAGTCATGAAGGGAATGACGAACATACCTTGTCTCCACATTGGATCCAGAACAGGATCAGAGGGATCAAAAACTGCTAATTCGTATAAAGCCATCGAGCCGGCCCAACCAGAAACTAGAGCTGTGTGCATTATATGCACCGCAAGTAATCGACCCGGATCATTCAATACGACGGTATGAACACGATACCAAGGCAAACCCATGGAAATACCCCTTTAGCAAAGAAAAATAGACACGATGTCGCTTTATTTTATCGCATTGGAAAAGACTATCCATATCCTATGTACCTAATCCCTCTAGGGGATTATGTGTCAGAAAGTATGTAGCTAACCCTTCTAGGGGATTATGTGTCAGAAAGCGTGAATATTTATTTCATTCCATTAAAAATAAGAAGCCCATTCTGTTCATAAGAAGAAAGAGAAGCAGATCTATTCTATACTCGATAAGTGCCCATATGCAATGGGTAACTTGCCCAATTTGGAAAAACGAAGAATAGATCCCTACCCCTCTTTGTTTATCATTCGAATCGCTGATTCTTTATTTTTTTATTTAATCTGTCTTACTTTCTTTATCTGGTATAATCTTTCAATCTATGTATTATTTCAATCTACGTATTAATATAATCTATACTATTCATATAGAATAAGAATAAAAATGAAGACAATAAACTGCGGATTCTTTCTTTCTCTTCCATTCTTACGTTTCCATATTAAAGTGTAGTTTTCTTACTTAAATTTAATAATATTAATCTAATATGCCCATTGGTGTTCCAAAAGTACCTTACCGGATTCCCGGAGATGAAGAAGCGACTTGGGTTGACTTATACAATGTTATGTATCGAGAAAGGACACTCTTTTTAGGTCAAGAGATTCGTTGCGAGATCACGAATCATATTACAGGTCTCATGGTATATCTCAGTATAGAAGATGGAATTAGTGATATTTTTTTGTTTATAAACTCCCCAGGCGGGTGGTTAATCTCAGGAATGGCAATTTTTGATACGATGCAAACGGTGACACCAGATATATATACAATATGCCTCGGAATAGCTGCGTCCATGGCGTCTCTTGTTCTGCTTGGAGGAGAACCTACCAAGCGTATAGCATTCCCTCATGCGAGGATTATGCTTCACCAACCTGCTAGTGCTTATTATCGGGCAAGGACACCAGAATTTTTACTAGAAGTAGAAGAGTTACACAAAGTTCGCGAAATGATCACAAGAGTTTATGCACTAAGAACAGGCAAACCCTTTTGGGTTGTATCCGAAGACATGGAAAGGGATGTTTTTATGTCAGCAGACGAAGCCAAAGCTTATGGGCTTGTCGATATTGTAGGGGATGAAATGATTGACGACCACTGCGATACTGATCCTGTGTGGTTTCCAGAAATGTTTAAAGATTGGTAGTGTCCAGATTTCTTGTAAAGTTATTTCAGACCCAAATTAAATTCGGGTTTTCTTCGATTTAATAGAAAATAGAAAGATTTCATGATGATCAATCATCAGGTTAAGATGGATCTAAACCAATCCATTTTTTTCTATACACATACAACATGCCAACGGTTAAACAACTTATTAGAAACGCAAGACAGCCAATACGAAATGCTAGAAAAACAGCCGCGCTTAAAGGATGCCCTCAGCGTCGAGGAACATGTGCTAGGGTGTATGTGCGACTCGTTCAGATCATGACTTCAAACAAATAAAACAAATTTGGAAGCATCCATGATTACTACCAATGAATAGGATATAGCTTTTCTATCCTGGATTTCTATGGTATATGGAATTTCTGGTTTCCTTTGGTGCAAATCCAATTATCTAAATTGGAAATTTAAGAAGCAATTCCCCCATTGGTAGCAAATAGTTATCCATTAAGCGGAGGAAATAGTAATAAAAAGAAAAAGGCTTATGCTCCTTTATCTTAAAAGAACGGACTAACAGGGTCAGCTACTTAGCCAACTTTCATAATTAAATACCGTCACTGTATGGATAACTCTTATTGTGAAAAGAGCTATTTACTCTATAATGGATAGGTAGAGCCAAAGAATGTGAACTATACAAGTTCACAATACCTTTTAATGAAAGAAAGAGCTCCGGTGTATAGAGAGGGCCTTACCGTTTAAAAGGGAACCATAAAAACGATGGAACCCACTATTTTTTTTAGTATCGTTAGAATAAATTTGTTATTTCGCATAGAAATAAATGAACAGAGTGGAATAAAAAATCGTGGTTGGGAAGGTTACTATAGCAAAAGCCATTGGAATTCATATTTTATATATCGGAATAATTAGTTTTTTTATTAATGAAAAAAAAAGATGGCTAAAATAAGAGAAATAATTAGTTATTCATTAAGGTTAATTTGATTCAATGACCAGAGTTCCGCGAGGATATATAGCCCGGAGACGACGAACAAAAATGCGTTCATTTGCCTCAAACTTTAGAGGGGCGCATTTAAGACTTAATCGAATGATTACCCAACAGGTAAAAAGAGCTTTTGTTTCCTCTCATCGAGATAGAGGTAGGCAAAAGAGGGATTTTCGTCGTTTGTGGATCACTCGGATAAACGCAGCAACGCGGGTATATAAAGTATTCAATAGTTATAGTAAATTAATACACAACCTGTACAAGAAGAAATTGATTCTTAATCGTAAAATGCTTGCACAAGTAGCTGTATCAAATCCAAATAATCTTTACACGATTTCAAATAAAATAAAAATCATCAATTAAAGGGATAAATTAAAGTAATATAATATACTGGAATAATAAAAACCAAATTCCCGGAGAGGGGACTCCGGGAAGATACAATAAATTAAGATTAAGTGGTAGGAATCAACGAGCTGGATTACTTTCTTTATTTTATAATATATATAGGTCTGGCCCTTTCAAATAAAACATCAACAATCGGAACTTAAGTTCCGATTGTTGTTTCTTAAATTTTGGTTGTAGTTTCTTAAGTTTCGGTTGGAATTGTACTTTTCCGTTAATTGAGGAATATGTCTATTTTTTCTGGGTCTAGAACCCGTAATTATTGAAATTGACTGAGCTTGAAATTGCTTTTCGTTCTCATAGTTACGAAACGGTAAGAAAGATAAAATACGAGCCTGTTTTATAGCAAGAGTAATTAATCGTTGTTGTTTCAAGGTTAATCTATTTATTCGTCTAGATAATATTTTTCCTTGTTCACTAATAAATCTATTAATTAAACTCATGTTTCTATAATCAATTCGATCCCCCGGGCCAATCCGAGGACGCCTACGAAAAGGTTGTTTAGATTTACGAAAAGGTTGTTTAGATTTACGAAAGGGTTGCTTGGATTTACGGAAGGTTTGCTTGGATTTATTAAAAGTTTGCTTGGATTTACGAAAGGGTTGCTTAGATTTAAGAAAAGGTTGTTTAGATGTATACATTATTTATTCCTTATTTAAAATTTTTAAATTGAAAAAAAAAATTCATTTCTTTATTTTATTAATTTAGGACCCAGAAGAAGTAGTCTTTCTTTGATCCATATCTTATTTAATTCATATTTATGAAATAATATCTACCGAAAATCAGATGAGTTGATTTGTATTTTATACTATAGTTTTTTTTTATTTATATATTATAAATATGAATGAAGTTCTTACTCTTTTTGTTCTTTGTAAAAATTGAACACACGAAGTTCCTATTTCTTTATTTCGTGATGAGTCGTATGTTTGCGACAATAACGACAAAATTTTTTGAATTCTAATTGTCCAGGTGTATTATGGCGATTCTTTTGAGTACTATATCTAGAAACCCCCGTTGATTCCTCATTGGCACCTTTTCGAACACAACTGATGCATTCCAAAATAACTCTGATTCTAACATCTTTCCCCTTTGCCATGGACCTCCTTTTCTTTTTGGATTGACTTAACTTAATTCTTTTATTTTATTCTTCTATTTTGAATCCGAAGAAGAAGAATAAAATCCATTAGAATAATTTTTTTTTGAATTCTTAAATTAAGTAATAAAAAATAAAGAAATAATTAAAGAATACAATCCTTGTCGAATTAGTAAAGATTTTGCTTCGAAATACTTTCATTTAATTAGCCAGCCCACCCTTTTTCTATGCTCTGATTTCTTATTTCTGAGGCCTGGTTTAGCTTGGATTGGATACCACTTTAAATTGAATTTCTTTTTTCCAAAATAGAATTTACCAGATTTTTCATGACTCTGAGGTTCAACCCAATCCATCTTTTCTTTCTTTTTCCTTCCGATACTAATAAAAGGATTCCAAAGGGTCAAATTTTGGCATGTCACAAAGAATTATAATTATATTCCTCGCATAGCAATAACTAGAATTAAAAAAAAGGGAATGACAAAGCATCTGGAAATAAACGATTAATTTCTATCAATAAACCTGCTAAAGCACCAAACCATAGAGTACTTAGCACGGGTGCTACAGAGAGATATGTTTTTATATCCCGCATTGAAAATCCTCCTTCCTTGTTGGAATACATATATGATCAGAAACTCTTGCCCAAGATTGTTATGCTATATATAAAATGAACCGTATAGACGAAATTTGCCTATCCCTAAAAAAGAAAAAGATGACCCCTTCTTCCTATACATTACCAAGGAAAAGCAATCTTTCTTTTATAGGCGAAATTATATTGGATTTTAGATGTATATAATTCCTTAATTATATGAGACCAAAAAGAAGAAATGACAGGAGGGTTCTATATAGATAGAGAAATAAGAAGAAAATTACGATGTGGAAAAGAAGACAGGAATTGTGTACAATGGCATTGTACAACAATTTAGAAAAGGGATGTAGCGCAGCTTGGTAGCGCGTTTGTTTTGGGTACAAAATGTCACAGGTTCAAATCCTGTCATCCCTACCTAATTACTTCATTTCTTCTTTAATGGGCAGTAGAAAAGAAGGTCGATTAAAGTAAAGTGAGTATA